CAGAAAATATCATATTCGTGAAGCAGAAACATAGAAGCACTCCTATTAATGTGGAATATACCGAATTAGTTGATTCAAATTGGAATTCTCAATTCATCCATAACTGCATTAGTCGAAACAACAATTTTGATCAAACCACATAGTTTCGTTTGTTTACTTGTTGTGGGTCATGTATCGTCTCAAGATTCATCCAACGAAATCCCACTTACACTTACTTCGATTCTATTTAGATATGGTGTAGACATATAATGCTATTATACAAATCAAACTCTCTCCTACCTTGCCTCGGGTTTTCTATCAAACAAAAAAAGGAATTAAGGAATTTTTTTTAAAGAATATTTTAAATAATATGAATTGAAATTGAAATAATATTCAAACAATATTATTCAAATAAGATTAAATGAAATATTAAACATAAATAATTTCAATATTCTATTAATATAATAGAGCCAAAGAGGAGGTCTGGCCCATTTTTTCTCTCTCTCTCTTTTTTTTTTTTTTTTCTTATTAGTGATTTAGAATATAGTCAGTAGTCAGATGTAATAGAATTTCTAGGAATTTCCATCTCGGGATTTATGGTATATTCTACGTGGCTGTGTTGGTGTATTCTTTTCATTAAGATCCGGATAGAGGATTATTGTTTCTATTGATTTGATACGGATACGAAAACGGAATGCATCGACCGATTCGATTCTCTCTCCCTGTCCCAGATTTATACTTAATTGATTTGATTCAATCCATTGAATTGTGAGGAACCCTTACATATAAAAACTCATGGGTTCCTATACCCAAATTAGGAAACTTTGGACCTGTACTACCCCGGCCCCGGCTTTACCCCCGAGTTAGAAGTCTTGAAAGAATCATTTCAGACCCATTTCTAGGACTAAAGATCGTGATTTGGAATGACTCGAAATACTTATTTATTTAATGTAATAATAACACCTAGCAGGACCAACCAACGAGTTAGGTTTCGTGACAACAAAAAACGTTTCTTTTGAAGCAAACCTACAAAATGGGGCATAGTTTAATGGTAGAGTCGGCTGAATCGTAAATGATTTACAGAAGATACTTCGAATGGAATCATGCGTTGTCGAACGATTCGATAGACAAAATCTCCCCATCCCAAAACCAACTCATAGAACATAGAAATAGAAGAGGGTGCGTTGATACATTTAGGACCAATTCATTGTCTCTAAAACAATGAATTGGGATTGTTGTTCTGCCAAAAGGCGATACGTCGGGGGATTCCTAACTCATCCAAGTTCAAATGGGCCCTAATCTTTTTAGATAAAGCCTGCATTGGTAGAATTGGAATGATGAACAAATTGGATTGGGTAGATTGGAATAAAAAAAAATAAGTTAAATAAGTTATTAAGTATTGTACAGAAAAATGACTACTTGCTTTGCTAAGCCGGTTATACGAAGAAAAGCCTATTGTACAATAAAACTTACCAAAGAGCTTCGTTTTTGAAACTCTGGCTTTTCTACAAATACAAGAACAAGAATAGGTTCTAGATAATGTGACTTACTATTAGATTGAATTTGGATTTGATTTGGTTGGGTCAGGTTGGAGTTTTTCTTGAGCCAGGCTCATGTTATGATTTTGACTTCATAAATTGACTTGGGTATACCAAAGCAAAGGTGTATCACTAAATCTTGGATCATGGACAAATAAAAGAGGAAAAAGGCCGTATGTCATTCACAGACGAAGATTAATGAAGAAGAATGGGTTTGTTTATCCGAGATTTGAAAATACCGATCCGATTGGATCCATTGGAATAAATTATTGTTTTCAAGCCCCGAGGGATCTCCGTGATCCTGTGGGAATGATTCCATTTCTATGGAACAATCAACCGGCCGGTCACACGCACTAATTAGGAAATGAATACAAAAATGTATAGGGCTATACGGACTCGAACCGTAGACCTTCTCGGTAAAACAGATCAAACTTATTATTATCGAAATGATTCGAACTGTTTCAAAGACCCAACATGCGTTTTTTTTTTTGCATTGGGCTCTTTCATTAACTGATAAAAAGATCGGCTAGTCCACCATATTTTTTCTTGACAGGAAGATAACGAGATGGCTCCATGCGCTCGGATTCATTATTTGAATTCTGATCCGGGAGCAATACCAAAGTGTTTCAAAGAAGGGTTACCCTGACGTAGGTCTGCCTCCGGCCTAGATCAACCTAAGTTAAATGGAGTCTCTATCAATCCGCCCCAAGAGTCAAATATGATACTTCATACACCTTAAAGTTCATAGGACGAAAAGAGGTTATTTTGAGGTCCTTATCCTCATTATGCCTAGCATTGAAGGGACTGGGTATTCACCTTATCAATGATCAAACCAATGATGGGTTCTATTTGGTACCTGAATTGGCACCTGAATCGGACCGAACAAAATATTTGTCAGGCTATTGTTCTCTTGTTCCCTCGAATCCATGGAGTAAGACATCGATTTCTCAATAAGATCAATTCTGTTGATTGCATGATGGACT